TCTCTTCCTTCTCCGAGCTCGGGTTATGGAAGAAGGAACCGAGAAGGAGGTATCAGCAACAACTGGTTTTATTGCGGGACAGCTCATGATGTTCATATCGATCTATTATGCGCCTCTGCATCTAGCATTGGGTAGACCTCATACAATAACTGTCCTAGTTCTACCGTATCTTTTGTTTCATTTCTTCTGGAACAATCATAAAAACTTTTTTGATTATGGATCTACTACCAGAAATTCAATGCGTAATCTCAGCATTCAATGTGTATTCCTGAATAATCTAATTTTTCAATTATTCAACCATTTCATTTTACCAAGTTCCACGTTAGCCAGATTAGTCAACATTTATATGTTTCGATGCAACAACAAGATTTTATTTTTAACAAGTAGTTTTGTTGGTTGGTTAATTGGTCACATTTTATTCATGAAATGGGTTGGATTGGTATTATTCTGGATACGGCAAAATCATTCTATTCGATCTAATAAGTATCTTGTGTCAGAATTGAGAAATTCTATGGCTCGAATCTTTAGTATTCTCTTATTTATCACCTGTGTTTACTATTTAGGCAGAATGCCGTCGCCTATTGTCACTAAGAAACTGAAAGAGAAAGAAACCTCAGAAACGGAAGAAAGCGATGTAGAAACAACTTACGAAATGAAGGAGACTAAACAGGAACAAGAGGGATCCACCGAAGAAAACCTTTTTTCGGAAGAAAAGGAGGATCTGGACAAAATAGATGAAACGGAAGAGATCCGAGTGAGTGGAAAGGAAAAAGATGAATTTCACTTGAAAGAGGCACGCTATCAAGATAGCCCAGTTTACGAAGATTCTGATCTGGAGACCCATCAAGAAAATTGGGAATTGGGAAGACTGAAAGAAGAGAAAAAGAAAAGAATGAATAAAAAGATTGACACATAATAAAAATACAAGAATAAATAAGATGAGATTCGTCCACCTCCCATATATTTTATTCCTTCGCCCATAAAGAAACTTGCAACACCAATCCCATTTAGAATTCCATCAATTATATATTTATCAAAAAACTGAGTTAGCTCGGCTAACCCTCTTATACTCATGGTGAAAATCCCAGTATAAAAAATATCTATATAACCACGATTATATGACCAATTGTATATCATACCTTTTATTTTGTCCAGAATAATTCTTTTAGGAACTCTTTTTAAAAAGAAATTAATTAAGCTCAAATTTTTGAAAGATGAATAAATAGATCCATAAAAAATAGATGCTATAAATAGTCCGAAAAGAGCTATACTTACTGAAAAAAAAGCATTTGAAAAAAATCCATACCAATCCTCAGAAGAATTCAATTTCTGATGAAAAAGGGTTGTAGATGGAGTTAACCATTTTGATAATAGATCCAAATCTATTACTCCTCCGTTAAAAGAAATTCCTATTGATCCAATGAACAAAGTTAATAGTACTAATATAAGGAGAGGAAATAACATAGTATTGCTTGATTCATGAGGATACATATAAGTGTATCTATTTCTAAAGTAAGTACTAAAGTCTCGTATCTTACTTCTTACATTCTCGTCAATTTTAGATATATTTTTTGAAAAAAAACAAACCTTATTCTTATTCATTTTTGAAAAAAAGAAATTACTATTGATTTTCTTAAGTGTCCCTTTTCCCCATAGAGATATTGAATAAAACGAGCTCTTTTTTGTACTACTAAAACTACTATAATCTTGAAAATGAATGCGCAAATACCCATCAAAGGTAAGTAAATACATCCTAAACATATAAAATGCGGTTAATCCTGTTGTGAACCAAGCTATTAGTGCGAAAATTGGTGAGTACAACCAACTATCGTAAAGAATTTCATCTTTGGACCAAAAACAAGCAAGAGGTGGAATACCACAAAGAGAAAGTGTACCTAAAAAAAAAGTAATTTTTGTAATTGGAACATATTTTGTTAAACCTCCCATAAGAACCATATTCTGACTTTTCTCTGGTGAATATCCAACAATAGGTTCCATTGAATGAATAATGGATCCGGATCCCAAAAACAATAAAGCTTTAGAATAAGCATGGGTGATCAAATGAAATAAAGCAGCTCGATAAGAACCTATGCCTAGAGCTAACATAATATAACCCAATTGAGACATTGTAGAATAAGCTAAACTTCTTTTAATGTCTCTTTGGGCAAGAGCTAAAGTAGCTCCTAAAAGTACTGTTATTATACCTACTAAACAAATGAGATTCATTATGTAAGGTATAACTATGAAAAGAGGAAGAAGCCGAGCTACAAGAAAAATCCCTGCTGCTACCATAGTAGCAGCGTGTATAAGAGCCGAAATAGGAGTGGGGCCTTCCATGGCATCGGGTAACCATACGTGAAGGGGGAATTGTGCGGATTTAGCAACTGCACCGACAAATAATAAAAAGGCACATAAAGTAGCAAATAAAGAATTGACCCCATTATTATGGATCAAGGTATTCACTATTTGGAACAAATCCCGAAATTCAAAACTACCAGTTATCCAATAAAATCCTAAGGTCCCTAATAATAAACCAAAATCTCCTATACGATTAGTTACAAAAGCTTTTTGACAAGCACTTGCTGCAACGGGTCGTGTGAACCAAAAACCTATCAATAAATACGAACACATTCCCACTAGTTCCCAAAAAATATAAATTTGTATCAAATTGGAACTAGTAACTAATCCCAACATTGAAGCATTGGAAAAACTCATATGAGCAAAAAATCTCAAATATCCTTGGTCATGAGACATATAATTGTCACTATAAATAAAAACCAAGATTCCAACAGTAGTAATTAGTATTGACATAATAGAAGTAAGTGGATCGATCAAGTGTCCGAACTCTAATAAAAAATCATTATTGATGGTCCAAGACCATAGATATTGATAGGTCAAACTTCCATTTATTTGCTGAATAGACAGATTAGCCGAAAACCACATAGCTATACTAAGTAGTAAAACACTTAGGAAAGCCCACATACGACGAAGATCTTTTGTTGCTGTCGGAATAAGTAGAAGTCCAAATCCTATTGACATAGTAACTGGGAGCGGAAAAAGGGGTATTATCCATGCATATTTATATGTATATTCCATAAGAAACCAAATTGTTCTTTTTTCTTATAATTGTTTCCAATTCACCAATTCTGATCTCTTTCGAAAAGAACAAAACAATAAGAAAAAAATATGAAAAAGATCAAATACAAAAATACAAATATTGGAATTATGACTTTTTGTTTTATTAAATATTTGAAATAAAAGTTGCAATAGGTTGGTCATATATCAAATAATATGACCAAATAATTAGTCAAGTTTATTACTTAGTTAATAATTAACTTAAAACTCTAGAAAAGAAAGATATTTTTGAAATAATATGACATCATATTAGATTTTGAATAATTGGATTTTCCCTTTACATTATATTCTAATTATGTAAAATGTAAAATTATGTAATTTATAGATATATGATATATTTTTAGATTTAAAATAGATTTATTTTCTTTATATTAAAGTTCAGTTACAGATTTATTTATCTCTTTCTATTTTTCTATTTTTCTTTCTTTTTTTTATTGTATAATATTTATATAGAATCTTTTCTTTTATATACTATATAGTTTACTATTTAGATAAATTAGATAAATATTTTCTCTTACTATTCTTAATATTAAATATGAATATTTGCAATATTGTATATATATGAATCTAATATTTTAATATATATGAAATAATATGAAATAGTAAAATTAGATTACTTTTTTTGTATATTTTTTTGTATATATTCTTTTATAAAGCAATTTTATAAAACAATAAATATAAAATACGTATGTAATTATTACATTATGCAAATATCAGAATGAAGATAGAAAATTGAAATCTATTTGTCTATGACAATAGAATCATTTTAGAATATTTTTTTTTTCTTATTTCTTTTATTTTATTCTTTTTTTCTATTTGTATGTTATGATATTATTGAGGAAATTTATGGAATTAAGTATAGATAATGACTAAGAAAAAGTAATTTATTTTAAACAGTATATGTCTTTCACATACAACGATAAAAAGGAGTCACCTATCTTTTGAATGGCAGTTCCAAAAAAACGTACTTCTATGTCAAAAAAGCATATTCGTAGAAATCTTTGGAAAAAAAAAGGATCTTTAGAGGCAGTAAAAGCTTTTTCTTTAGCTAAATCTATTTCCACCGGACAGTCAAAAAGTTTTTTTGTGCGACAAAAAAAAGTCTTGTAAAAATATTAATTGACATGTTTCAAAGAACTTCCAAATTTCCATTTTTGAATTGGAAGACAAACGATTCAATTTTACTAAATGTATTGTATTTGTATTTCACTTCTCCTTATTAGTTAGAGCTAGGTAATATAAAAAAGAAGAATCTTTCTTTCTACTTGATTCAAAGTACTCAGTATTGTGTATTTTCTATTTTCTATATTTCTATTATATTCTATTTATCAAAATTCATATTGATTGATATTGAATTCGTGAGATGATTTTTTCTTTCCTATGAATTGTGCTTTTCTATTTTGAAAAGCACAATTACAAATTACGATAGACAAAGAAAAATCTGAATATTTCATTACACTTTATACTAAGGTGTTTGGGTCTCAAAATCATTATTAGAAAAAAAATTATGAATTTTATACCCCGACTGAGAACGAAGCTTTTGAGTTCTGACTGTTCTGGATAAACAAGAGCTAGGTTTCTAGTACGGAAAAGTTGATTATTAAAAATGAACTTACGAAGATGAAGATACTAATTAAGTATTATTGATATTGAACATTTCCATATGAATAGAAATCCATCTTTCTTCATTGTTTCCCAAATTATATTGAATATATACAATTCAACATAAATTTTCTATTATTATTTAAGGTAAGCCGCCATGGTGAAATTGGTAGACACGCTGCTCTTAGGAAGCAGTGCTAGAGCATCTCGGTTCGAGTCCGAGTGGCGGCATAAATAATTATTAATATTAATAATATAGACACAATAGATCTAATAGAATCTATAAGATATTTAAAATATTATATTTTAGATTTTATTTAATCCTCTCCCCAATTTTAATTATTTAAAAGGGACTCTTCTTTATGATATTTGTGACCTTAGAACATATATTAACTCATATTTCCTTTTCGATCATCTCAATTGTGATTATAATTCATTTGATGAACTTATTAGTTGACGAAATTGAAGGATTACGTAATTCGTCAGAAAAAGGGATGATAGCTACTTTTTTCTCTATAACAGGGTTTTTAGTTATTCGTTGGATTTCTTCGGAACATTTTCCCTTAAGTAATTTATACGAATCATTAATCTTCCTTTCATGGAGTTTATCCATTATTCATATGATTCCGTATCTTGGGAATCATAAAAATGATTTAAGCGTAATAACTGCACCAAGTGCCATTTTTACCCAAGGTTTCGCCACGTCAGGCCTTTCAAATGAAATGCATCAACCCGCAATATTAGTACCTGCTCTACAATCTCAGTGGTTAATGATGCATGTCAGTATGATGCTATTGAGCTATGCAGCTCTTTTATGCGGATCATTATTATCAATTGCTCTTATAGTGATTACATTTCAAAAAAAAATCAATTTTTTCAAGAATTTTTTAAGTTTAAGGAAATCGTTTTTCTTTGGTAATATGGAATATTTGAACGAAAAAGGAAGTGTATTAAAAAAGACTTTTTTCCTATCAGTTCAAAATTTTTACAAATATCAATTAATTCAGCGTTTAGATTATTGGAGTTATCGTGTCATTAGTTTAGGGTTTACCTTTTTAACCATAGGCATTCTTTCTGGAGCAGTATGGGCTAATGAAGCATGGGGTTCTTATTGGAATTGGGACCCTAAGGAAACTTGGGCATTTATTACTTGGACCATATTTGCAATTTATTTACATACTAGAACAAATTCAAAATTGCAAGATCAAGGCACAAATTCGGCATTTGTAGCTTCTATAGGATTTCTTCTAATTTGGATATGCTATTTTGGGATCAATCTATTAGGAATCGGGTTCCATAGTTATGGTTCATTCCAATTAATATCTAATTGAATAAAATAAACTACACCACGAGAACTTTTTGTTTCGATATGAAGAATACATAAAAAAATCGTCTGATACATAATGAAATTTTGTGCGAGTTTTTGAGAACCTTTTGAATAATTCCTCTATTTAAATGGTTCTCAAAAACTTTAGATGTATTTCATTACAATTCTAATTAACCTTTCCTTTTTTTTTTTCATTGTACAACGAAGAATCGTGAAAATATGAAAGTCAAAGAATTATAAGACTTTCTTTCCAATTAATGAATTTTATTTCATTTATTATTGAATCTAAAAAAAAAGAATTAGTATCTATAAAAATAATTAGATATTAGAACTTGTACCTTGTCAACCGATAACGGGAGAACGAAATCAGGATAAATACCAATTCCTATTACAGGTAAAAAGATACATATCGAAATAAAAAGTTCTCGTGGTCCAGAATCAAAAAAATTCGAGTTTGGAATATTGAATAGCTTGTATCCATAGAAAATCTGACGTAACATAGATAATAAAAAAATAGGAGTTATTATCATTCCAATTGCCATTACAAAAGTAATTAACATTTTTGGCATGAAAAGATATTTTGGGCTGGTAATTATTCCAAAAAAGACTAAGAATTCTGCAACAAAACCACTCATTCCTGGCAATGCAAGAGAAGCCATCGAGAAACTACTAAACATGGTAAATATTTTTGGCATTGGGATAGATATCCCCCCCATCTCTTCGAGATAAACAAAACGTATTCTATCACAACTTGTTCCTGCTAAGAAAAAAAGTGCAGCACCAATTAATCCATGAGAGATTATTTGTAAAATAGCTCCATTAAGTCCCATGCCAGTTATAGAACCAATTCCTATAATTATGAAACCCATGTGAGATACGGAAGAATAGGCAATACGTTTTTTTAAATTGCGTTGACTGAGAGAGGTTGAAGCTGCATAAATGATTTGTATTATTCCTACTATCACCAACCAGGGAGATAATCTAGAATGAGCGTGAGCTAATAATTCCATATTGATCCGAATTAATCCATATGCTCCCATCTTTAATAAGATTCCAGCTAAAAGCATACATGTACTGTAATGTGCTTCCCCGTGGGTATCTGGTAACCATGTATGTAGGGGTATCATCGGCGATTTGACAGCATAAGCAATAAGAAAACCAAAATAGAGTATTATTTCCAATGCTGCAGGATACGATTGATTAGCTAATTTTTCTAAATCTAATGTTGGTTCGTTGGAACCATATAAACCCATACCTAGAACTCCTATTAAGAGAAAAATGGAACCTCCGGCAGTGCACAAAATAAACTTTGTAGCCGAGTACAGGCGTTTTTTTCCTCCCCACATGGATAAAAGTAAGTAAACAGGAATTAATTCTAATTCCCACATGATGAAAAAAAGTAAAAGGTCTCGAGAAGAAAATGATCCTATTTGGCCACTATACATTGCTAACATCAAGAAATAGAAAAATCGCGGATTTCGAGTAACTGGCCAAGCTGCTAAAGTAGCTAAAGTAGTGATAAATCCTGTCAGTAAAATGGGTCCTATGGAAAGTCCATCGGTTCCCAGTCTCCAGTGAAAATCAAAAAGATTGATCCATTGAAAATCCTCCTTCAATTGGGTTAATGGATCGTCCAATTGAAAATGATAACAAAATACATAAGTCATTAGAAGGAGCTCTAGTATACATATACATAGAGTATACCACCTATACGCCTTATTTCCCCTATGAGGGAAAAAGACAATTGAAGAACCCGCGAATATGGGCAAAACAATAAGTATTGTTAACCAAGGAAAATAACTCGTGATAAAGACAAGATAAAATTAGACCAGAAAACCCCGTGCTCGGGAGAAGAATAATATATTTTCTTTTCTCGAGTACGGGCTTTTGTCGGTAAAGAGGAATCAAATGATTCAAGTGGAATTTTTTGTCACATATCAATAAGAAAGACCCATGCTGCGAGTTGTTTCATGCCATAAATAAACACGGACACTCAAAAAATCCGTTGGACAAGCGGATTCACATCTTTTACAACCTACGCAATCTTCGGTTCTTGGCGCAGAAGCAATTTGCTTAGCTTTACATCCGTCCCAAGGTATCATTTCCAATACATCCGTGGGGCAAGCTCGAACACATTGGGTACATCCTATACATGTATCATAAATCTTTACTGAATGTGACATTGGGTCTATAAATTCCAGTTTTGAGCACAAAAGATTTTCGATCTGGTAAAAGAAAATAAGAAAATGAAATAAATCATCTATTTTCTATTGTAGACACCAGACGAATCAATGATTTATCAAAATTTTAAGAATCAATAGATTTTATAATCTGTTTATGAGAAAGGGCCAAGATACTTTGATTTTCATTTCAATAACCATGAAATATGAGTTTATGAATTCAATTCATGTTAAATTTACTATCTTTCTATATGTATATATTCATATACATATAGAAAGATAAATATAGAAAGATTCTAGTATATAGAAATAGAATTAAGGTGATATATTATATATCAGATTAATACGTTTGTTATTAGGTTAGTGATAGAATAGGTTAGTAACTCTAAATCATAAATTTATATGAAAAAAGAGAAGAAAGAAAATAATAATAATAAAATATTATATTCTATTTAATTCTAATTAAATTCTAATTAAATTATCTTACTATTCTAATTCTATTAGATTCTATATTAGAATATTCAGAATATCCTAAAAGTCTTATGTTTTGATTTATATGTGAAAATATAATAATTATGACTAATTATTCAGCAAATTTGATTGATTGATACGAGTTGATTTTCTGTTACGATGGATCGACGAAACAATAGCTAGTCCAATAGCTGCTTCAGCAGCTGCAATGGCTATAACAAAGATTGAGAAAATTTCTCCTTTTAATTGCCGACTATCAAATATATCGGAAAATGTGACGAGATTTATATTCACCGAATTCAGTATAAGCTCAAGACACATAAGTGCTCTAACCATACTTCGGCTTGTGATCAGTCCATAGATACCGATAGAAAATAAATAAACACTTAGAAAAAGTACATGCTCTAACATCATTGATAAATTCCTCATCTATCTTGATTCATTTCAATATGAACGAACAAAAATTAAACCGATTCAGTTGACTAGATATAGAAGAATTACAGAACAAAAGAAGATATTCACAGTAGATTTCAATAAAATAAATTAAATACATTTTCATTCTTTAATGAAAAAAAAAAAGAAGTTCTTATTATATTAGATTATTGACGAGCCATAGTAATTGCACCTATCAAAGAAACTAAAAGAATTATAGAAATGAGTTCAAAAGGAAGATAAAAATCTGTGGATAAATGAATACCAATTTGTTGAACGTTACTTATTAAGTCCTGTTCTATAATCTGATTTGATCTTGTAGTCCGAAAAATTCCGGACCATGACGTATCTGGGATAGTAGTCATTAATGAAAAAAAAATACTTGTACAAACCAGTGAAGTGATCCTATCTCCAACGGTCCACAAATAGGAATCATTGGAATATTCTGAACCGTTCATGAACATTACAGCAAATATGATTAATACATTTATGGCTCCCACATAAATAAGGAACTGCGCGGCAGCTACAAAATAGGAATTCAATGAAATATAGAATAAGGATATACAAACAAGAACCAATCCCAATGAAAAGGCAGAATCGATGGGATTGGTAAGTAATACTACTCCCAGACCTCCTAATATAAGAACTGATCCCAGAAATACTACAAGAATATCATGTATTGGTCCAGGTAAATCCATTATGAAATAAAAGATAAATAAATCAGTCGAAATATTTCATGACCTTACTAAGGGTGCAGGAAAGAAACTATTTTTTTATATGATACCTTCCTAATTGAATGAAAAAAATGAATATCATTAGATAGATAAAATAAAATTATTTGGTTAATCCTACTTACTTTATTACAAGACAAATCTTAGTAATTGGTAATCGTTCTTGAACCAAGCAAGAGGTTTTTATTTTTTCATTTGATTTGTTGAATCCATAACTGTTTGAATTGTGTAATCTCCAATTATTGAGATTGGTAACCGACCTAAAGAAATTTGATTATAATTCAATTCGTGACGATCATAAGTGGAAAGCTCATATTCTTCAGTCATCGATAAACAGTTTGTTGGACAATACTCGACACAGTTACCGCAAAATATACAGACACCAAAATCAATACTATAATGAAGCAATTGTTTTTTCTTAATATCTTTTTCAAATTTCCAATCAACAATGGGAAGGTCTATTGGACATACGCGAACACATACTTCACAAGCAATACATTTATCAAATTCAAAGTGGATTCGACCACGAAAACGTTCTGATGTGATTGATTTTTCATAAGGATATTGAATAGTTACAGGTAAACGATTTGTATGGGATAAGGTAATTATGAAACTTTGTCCAATGTACCTTGCGGCTCGTATTGTTTGTTTGCCATAATTCATGAACCCAGTAACCATAGGTAACATATTTTAGATATCCATGAATAAAATTTATGTTTCTTTCTCTTGGTTGAGATAAGTTATGTAAGTTATGAATATAGAATATTCATTATTGTTTTCTCTTAATTTCTTATTTTTATTTATAGTGAAACAAGTTGAAAAGAAGTTGTCAATAATAGATTACCTAGAGAAATAGGTAAAAGAAATTTCCATCCAAGATTTAATAATTGATCCATTCTCATCCTAGGTAAAGTCCATCTTGTTGTGATAGGAATGAACAGAAACAAATAAGCTTTAGCTAATGTAATAAAGATACTAATTGCTATTACAAAGACTCTAAACATTTTATTTATTCCAAAAAGTTCAGTAAGAGATATGTACGGAATAGAAAAATCCCACCCACCTAAGTAAAGAACTGTTACAAATAATGACGAAACTAATAAATTTAGGTAAGAAGCAAGATAAAAGAATCCGTATTTTATACCTGAATATTCGGTTTGATAACCTGCTACTAATTCCTCCTCTGCTTCTGGTAAATCAAAAGGTAATCTTTCACATTCTGCTAGAGAAGACATTATAAAAACTAGAAACCCTATGGGCTGACGCCACAGATTCCATCCCCCAAAACCATATTTGGACTGTGCCTCAATTATATCAACTGTACTCGAACTGTTAGATAATTATAGTCGATGATAGCATCACTGCTCCCATCGCTATTCCAAAACCGTACATGAAACCTAAGTTTCATACGGCTCCTCTATGGTCACAAAGAAATGTAAGGTAAGGACTAGTTTAGTATTATAGCTCTCCTTGGACCTTAGGTAAATACAATGTAAAGAGAAATTGGAGGTTGGAGAGTCCTCAATTCGACCAATAACATTCTGTCTGTTAGAATAAGAAAAAGCACTTCCGAATTGATCTCATCCCTTATAATGATATTCTAATGAAAATAATCAAAATTTATCTTTGTTCAGCAATAACTTAATCCTTCAATCAAATACTGGTTCTATTCCTAAATAGAAAGAATTGGGCATTAGTTAATGAATCATGATAAGAATTTCCATATGCATATGTATGAAGAAAGAAATATTTTCTTATTATTCCCGTTTTATTCTTTTTTATTATATTATCGTATTGCATTCTATTTGTCTTGTTCCTGTTCTTCTTTCTGAAAACTAAAAAAAAGGAAAGAAAATAAAGGATTAATTCGTTCTTGATAGTCATTTATTTAATCAGCGAATAGTAGCATACTCTAGATCGGAATCGTGGGGAAGTACTGCTTGATCATTTCTACCAACTTCAAGCCCTTATTATGATTCGTTTTATGCAAAGTTTTATGCAAAAATCCCTTTTTTTAATACCTTACATTATTTCCATTACTCATCCTTTGCGTACTTTGGTGTTCCTAACTGCCCACTTCTTTTTGATTGATCCCCAGTATAGTTAGAAATACAGTTGATCTTTTGCATCCGCTTCAAGATATGACGACTAAAAAAATAATCTCAATCTTGGGGTAAACAACTTATGTTTACTTCAAATTTCTTCTTGTACCTAGGGAATGAGATTTTTATTGTTTTACTGCAAATTGAGAAGCAGTTTTGTTTCACTCATATAACTATCTGGTTTAACTCATCGAACTGAAATGTTAAAAAAAAAAAAGATTTTTTTTATTCTTTTATTTCATATTCATATTTAAATATCGAATTATATGAATTCTATTTCTATTTTATTGTATTTCAATTCATTTTTTATCTCTTTTCTAGAAAAGAGATAAAAAAAATTCATGTTCCAACGAATCACACGTAGAGATATTGCTAACACACATAGAGTTAATGGTATTTCATAACTAATCGATTGAGCTGTAGCTCGTAGACCACCTGAAAAGGAATACTTATTATTTGATCCATATCCTGACATAAGAAGACCAATGGGGACAATACTTGAAAAAGCAATCCATAAAAAAACACCTATACTGAGATCTGCTAAAACAAGGTGATATCCAAAAGGAATTACTAAATAACTTAGTAGAATTGATATAAAACCTATAGAAGGTCCGACCCTAAATAAACGAATATTACCTCTAGATGGAAGAAGATCCTCTTTCAAAAGTAGTTTGGTCCCATCCGCTAAAGCTTGAAGAATTCCTAAAGGACCGGCATATTCAGGTCCAATACGTTGTTGTATTGCTGCAGATATTTTTCTTTCTAACCACACAATGACTAATACTCCCATTGTGATTCCTAATACAAGGGTTAAAATGGGGACAAAAATCCATATGAGTCCATAGACTTCTTTTAAGAATTCTAATCTATAAAAAGAATTAATAGTTTGTACTTCTGTCGTATCAATTATCATTTCAACGATCAACTTCTCCCATAATGATATCTATACTACCTAGTATCGTCATGATATCAGCCAATTTCATTCTTTTAACTAGCTGGGGAAGAATTTGCAAATTGATGAAACCAGGTGGACGAATTTTCCATCTCCAGGGGAAAACACTATTATCTCCTATTAAATAAATTCCTAATTCTCCTTTTGGAGCCTCTACCCTTACATAAAGTTCTTGTTTTAACAATTCAAAATTGGGTGAAAGTTTTTTAGTAATAAATCTATATTCAAAATTATTCCATTCGGAATTCTTTGTCCTATGAAAACGCCGGTTTTCTAAATTCTCATAAGGTCCCCCAGGAATTCCTTCTAGAGCCTGTTGAATGATTTTTATGGATTCTTGCATTTCACCGATTCTTACTAAATAACGAGCTAATGTATCGCCTTCTTTTTGCCATTTGACTTCCCAATCAAATTTATTGTAACACTCATAGCGATCAACTTTACGAAGATCCCATTGGATTCCAGAAGCTCGTAACATGGGTCCTGATAAACCCCAATTTATTGTCTCCTCCCCACCAATAATGCCCACTCCTTCAACTCGTTCCAAAAAAATGGGATTTCGCGTAATGAGTTTTTGATACTCAACAACTTCTGTTAAAAAATAATCACAGAAATCAAAACATTTATCTATCCAGCCATAAGGTAAATCCGCAGCTACTCCTCCGATGCGGAAATAATTATGCATCATCCGCATACCTGTGGCGGCTTCAAATAGATCATATATTAATTCCCTCTCTCTTAAAATATAGAAAAAAGGAGTCTGTGCACCGATATCGGCCATAAAAGGTCCAAGCCATAACAAATGGGAGGCTATACGGCTCAGCTCCAGCATAATAACTCTGATATAACTGGCCCTTTTAGGCACTTGAACACTTTCCAATCGTTCTGGTGCATTTACTGTTATTGCTTCTGTGAACATAGTAGCTAAATAATCCCAACGTGTTACATAAGGCAAATATTGTATAATTGTTCGGTTCTCCGCTATTTTTTCCATCCCTCTGTGTAAATAGCCTAATATAGGTTCACAGTCAATAACATCTTCACCATCCAGAGTAACGATCAGCCGAAGAACACCATGCATTGATGGGTGGTGAGGGCCCATATTAACTATTATAAAATTTTTTCTTGTAACCGGTACAGTCATATTTTTTTCCTTAATTCATTATTTCATGAATTTTTTAAAATGTAAAATAAAAAAAAATAATAACTGAACTAATAAAAAAATAATTAAAAGAGAACAAGGATAATAATAAGAAAATAATAAGAAACTCAAAGAATAAATTCAAAATTAATTAACGAGTTTTTGGTTCCCGAATATCTAACTGATCCATTAATTTCTTATAACGCACTTTATTTTTCTTTGACAAATAAGTCAATAATCGTTGACGTTTTCCCAGAATTATTCGTAGACCCCTTTGCGATAAAAAATCTCTTTTGTGCAATTTTAAATGTGAAGTAAGTCTCCGTATCTTACTGGTGAAATTGAATACTTGAAATTCAACAGACCCACTATTTTCTTCTTTTTCTTCTTGTGTAATAACTGAGATGAATGAATTTTTGACCATAAATTTAAATTTCTATATTTCTTTTCTGTGAATTTTACTAATCAGGAAAAATAATAATATTTATTATGCCAGTTATTTTCATCTAGTATACATCAAAATTGGATTTCATTCATATACTACTTTGGTTTTTTATTTATGTGGTTTATGTTTTTATGTTTTGTATATTTGGATCAAATATACAAAACATATATGTATTCACGAAAGAGAACACTTTCTTTTTTTACTTAAAAGGATTCCGCTCTTCCTAGCGAAAATTGATACACTATGAAATCAGCATCATGTATTAGAATATTACATAGTGTATATGTTTCGGCTTTCATCTACCAAATATGTTACACGATATGTAGGAAATCCACTATAAATTTTTTTCATTTTTCATTGGAATTGAATTCATTCTGAATTGTGAATACATATGTATTCTTGACATACTGAAACGACTGCTGTTATTGGTATCAAACCAATAGCGATTCATACAAGCTACGTCTTCTAATCGATAATTGGGCCAAAGAAAAAATTTGAATTTAATGAAATTTTTTCTATCTGTATTAATATGTTTGTCCTCATTCAAAAATCGACCGCAGTTTCTTATTTTGTTTTCATTGCAAAATATTGGATTTCTATCCACAACATTAAAATTCTGGGAATTGAAACAAATTCGAATTCGAAATTCTCTACGACGTCTGGGAGATAGAATATTTTCAGGAACAAGTAAATCATAATTATTTTTGTCTCCACTCAAAAATATGTTGCTGTGTCGTGCAATGGGTTTTTCAAACCCCCTTTTCTCAATATATCTTTTTTTTGTGTATTTTTTATTTGTTTGATGCTTCTTATTATCGACCAATGAAATATCCATAGTTTGATATATAATAGATTTTTCATCCCTTCGTATAGATAGACAAATTGGTTCAATAATAAATATTCCCTTTCTTATCAATTCTGCAAGAACTAGGTCCTTTTGAATCAGCATTTCGTCTAGATCTATTTCACCTCTTTGAATCGAAGATATAGCAATTTCCTTTGGATTTATCAGTCTAAGTAGGAGACAGTATACCCCGATATTTTTCATTATTTTATTATTTAAGGAATTAGCCCATCTTAGTTGAAAAAGTAAATATTTTTTCAAAAAGAAATCTAGTTCCATTTCATTCTTGTTCTTATATTGATATTGTTTTTTTTTTATTTCTAATCTTGCGTAATCTTCTTCAACATCTTTTTTATTTTTTTGTTTTAGTAGATTCCATACAAGATTTCTTTGGACCTGTTGTTCGTTTTCTTCCTGCTTGAAATTTCCTAATTCAAGATCTTTTTTTTCATTAGATGATTTTTTTGGATTTATGTTAATGTTTTTACTTTTTTCATTTCTAGAAAAATGAAAAAAGAGTGATTTGATTGGGATGATCCAAGGTTTAATTTTATATACATCAAAAAGTAGCACAAATTCTGGGAAGAACCAAGTTTCTAGATTGGATATAGTATCATGATTTGATGCGGTATTATATAACCTTTCTTTATTCATTCCCATGCAATCAAAAAAGAAACTTTTTTGATTGCATGGTTTGATCTCTTGATAAATTGTAGGATAAAAAAGATCTTTTTTTTCCATTTTTTTTAAATTATTAATTTCAGTCTTAGTATTTTTCTGAATCTTGATGCCAATATGTATATCGGTCCAGATATCAATATTATTTATAAAACAAAGATGAAGAATTCTACAATCAAAATATTTTCTATCCAAATTTGTATTCCTATCAATAAGATATCCTTTTTCTATATAATCATTACTATGTATACTTACCAATACATAAAATGATTCAGGTTTCGATGTATTGAAATGATATGGAATTTCTTGGTCCCCATTTCTTTCTAATGTTGATCCATAAATGTATAAATTAGGGAGGCATATATATTTATATGATAAAAGATCATATCTGTAATGTTTTTTCCATTTGTCACTCATAAATAAATTTGCTGCATAGTTATTTTTATTCATGGAATAAAGAAATTGGTATTTTTTATATAAATCCAATTGGTTTGATTCCTTATTTTGAATCATACATCGAGACTGAGATAAATCGTATTGATAATGACCTTTTAACCAGTTTTTCCATTCGTTCATTCCATACGTATGAATTTTATTATGTCTTGATTTGGAATTAAATATTCCATGTATCATACAATAGTCTTTTAAATTATCCTTAAAAAAGGGATAGCTTCCTTCATATTGAAGTACAGGTCTAAAATTATACTTATTAAGTAATTGGTTTTGTGATATTTTGTAAAAAACATATGCTTGGGACAGGGAAGAGAAGTTCAAATAAGTATTGGAATTTTGATTGATATTCTTAGTATTATCAGTATTTGAAAACAATTTTTTTATAGTCAAAATAAAATTCATTGTATTTTGATTTGTTTCATCAATTCTTTCTTGTTCTTGATTTATTTCATTGTTGTAAATGGATTTATTAAAGATCTTTTTTGTTGATTTAAAAAAAAGTTGTGCATTGATCTTAGAAACGGTAATGGTACATAGCAAAATATCTATGTATATTTTTTCAATAAATGATTTGATAAAGTAGTGTGATTTACGCATTAATCGGATATTTTTCTTTTTTAATATTTTCCAAATATGTTTCTGTGATCCCGATCTTTTATTATCATAAATTAGTTCTTTTTTTTTCTTGTCTTTTGCGGTTCGTTCAATTTGATTCCTTATTTTGATTGTCTTATCAGAAAGATCTTTCATTCTTCTTTCTATTAGTGAATGATTTAACAAATTCATCGTTCGATTTAGAACGGACGATTCGCGAATAATCTTATTATTTCTTTTGAAATCTTTTTTGTTTTCGTTCGGTTCATATACTTTTTCTTTCCTCAATTCAAATAATAAATTTGGATTTACTTTCTCCAGTTTTTTCATTATTAGTTTTATAACTCGAACTATTTTGATGACTCCTTTTGTTTTTTCTTTTCTAACTTTTAGAAAGGTTTTTCTTTTTTTATTTAAAGATTTTAGAACTTGTAAAAATTTATTTTTCACCTTTTTTTTTCTTTTTTGGAGTTCTTTATAAATAGGTTCAAAAAAAAAAGGTCGTTTTCGGGGAGAACCAAAGGGAAGTTCCGCTTCCATTCCCCAGACTGTTAAAAAACAAAAATTTGTTTTTTTATCTTTTTTTTTCATTAGATCTCTATGATGAGATCGTGCCTTAGATTTTCTCCAAGGTTTTAGACAGAAAGGATATAGAATCTTTATCTGAATACCATCTATCAACCAATCTTGGGGAAACTCTTTTTCTGATAATTGAACACCATTATAGGTGCATTTAATATGCATTTCTCTATTCCATTCCTTAAAATCCTCGTCCCACTCGGGAACTTGTAATAATAACATACGGAAAATATTTTTGGCTATTATCAATGAAGGTAATATAATGTTTTTTCTAAGAAAAGATTGGGTTACTAACATCAAGCCTCTTATTACTTGAGTAAATATAAAGGTATCCCAAGCTTCTGATATTTCTATTTGTTCATTTTTATATATTTTTTCCTCTTTCTCCTTTTCTTCTTTTGTATCTTCATTTTCAAAATAGGAAATTTTTAGTTCTGATTCTTGTTCTCTGCCCATCCAATTCCTAAAAATGAGATTCTTCATTTCGTTGATATCAATATCAAAAAACGAAAAAAAAGATGTTTTGTCTAGACGATCCAAAAAAAGTGGGGAATGTACATTTACTTGAAAGAGGTTCCAAATAACTGTTTTACGTCTTTGAGCGCGCATGGATCCTTTGATTAGATTGCGGCGAAAATCCGATTGTTTTGAGTAACGTATCAAAGACACCTCTTCCTCTTCCATTTGATCATCATTTTTATCAGTGTTACTAATATTCTGAATACTAGAAATAGAAAAAAAATGGGTATTCTGATCATTATCGTTAGAAATTATCACACGTCTGGCTCTTCTTGAATGAATCGCAAAATCTTCTTCCTCCAATGCTTCTTCATTTTCTTCTTCCTCTTCTTCCAACAAATTCTCGGTTAATTTGTATGACCATCGAGAAACCTTTTTACTGAGTTCTTCTATTCTAATTCCAACAGATTCCTTTTTCATTTTTTTTTGATCTTTTGTATGTGTTGTAATTACATCAAATACAAATTGCAAATATTTTGCTTGACTTTCTGAATCAATTTCTTTTTCTTCTGTAGAATTTAAAAATGATTGAGGGTGAAGTTTTACGGAATCATTAAGAAGTAGATCATGAATCTTATTTATAAAAAAAAATTCTACTAAATCTTCTGTATCTGTATAAGTATTCATGATTGCGCGTGAATAGAATTTTTTTCTCATTCCTCGATATGGTCCGTTGAAAAAAGGATCATATGCTTTTGGCAAGCATTTTTTTTTTTTTTCATCATCACATAATATGGTTCTTTTTTCAAGCATATCCAGACTAGGGGATCCCTCATTTTTTTCTATAATTTTGATTCTACTTCTCAATTCATTGTTCAAATTGCGCTTTTTTTTTTCATTAGTATAAATCCAAGAATCATAAAGATCTTCGTCATATAGTTTTTCTATTATGTACAAAGAAATTCTTTGTTCTAGCATTTCCGAAAAAGTTGATAAACTGGGCGGATATGTAAAGGATATTTTTTTCTTTCCGTCACTCATACATGTAAAAAAAAAAAATTGTGACATTTCATTGCGTAAAGCATTTTCTAATTTAGAATTTTTTATATATCGTAATGGACGATTCCATCGTTTATAATCGAAAAGAAAATAGACAAAAGTTTTTTTCACTTTTTTAACCCACAACATTCTTTTCTTTTTCTCTTCTTTCAGTCTTCCCAATTCCCAATTTTCTTGATGGGTCTCCAGATCAGAATCTTCGTAAACTGGGCTATCTTGATAGCGTGCCTCTTTCAAGTGAAATTCATCTTTTTCCTTTCCACTCACTCGGATCTCTTCCGTTTCATCTATTTTGTCCAGATCCTCCTTTTCTTCCGAAAAAAGGTTTTCTTCGGTGGATCCCTCTTGTTCCTGTTTAGTCTCCTTCATTTCGTAAGTTGTTTCTACATCGCTTTCTTCCGTTTCTGAGGTTTCTTTCTCTTTCAGTTTCTTAGTGACAATAGGCGACGGCATTCTGCCTAAATAGTAAACACAGGTGATAAATAAGAGAATACTAAAGATTCGAGCCATAGAATTTCTCAATTCTGACACAAGATACTTATTAGATCGAATAGAATGATTTTGCCGTATCCAGAATAATACCAATCCAACCCATTTCATGAATAAAATGTGACCAATTAACCAACCAACAAAACTACTTGTTAAAAATAAAATCTTGTTGTTGCATCGAAACATATAAATGTTGACTAATCTGGCTAACGTGGAACTTGGTAAAATGAAATGGTTGAATAATTGAAAAATTAGATTATTCAGGAATACACATTGAATGCTGAGATTACGCATTGAATTTCTGGTAGTAGATCCATAATCAAAAAA